AAAAAGAAATTGTGATGAACTAACACGGCGCGTGTATCTAGGGAATAGTCGCTTCAAAGCGAATTAGCCCTAGATACGTCTAGTCAATTTAATCCTGAATCGATCTAGAATATATGAAATTTATAAATTGTACTAATGATTCAAAAGTTATTTTCATTAAAAAAAAAACACAAAATAAACAAAACGGATTAAAAATTTTCGAGAAGAAAAAGGCCTTTTTCTAGACTGACTAATATCTGTTTTACATCTTCTAGGCGCAAATCTTCTATTTTCAGAAGATCTTCCTGCCTATTATTCAAAAGGTCTAATACTGTATATATATTTGACCTTTTAAGTAAATTATAGATCTTGGGTGGTAGTTCTAATTGATCAATAAAAATGGATTTAAATGCTATTTCTTTTTTCTTTTTTATGACTTTAGCTAATTTATCATGAAAAGTAAAAGGGGATAAAGGAACTATAGGTTGGTTGTTCTCTAAATGTGAGTTTTCTCCTTCCATATGTAAAAAGGGTATAAATAACTCAATCAAATTCCGTGAGGCTTCATGAAGTGCTTCTTTCGGAGTTAAACTTCCATTTGTCCATATTTCGAGAAAAAGTATCTCCTGTTTTTGATTTCCATTCCCATAAGAATGAATACTATGATTTGCATTTCGAACAGGCATGAATATAGCATCTATAGGATAACTTCTATCTTGAGAGTTATGTGGCGTTTTGATAGGATATCCACGATTTCTTTCGATTTCTAATCCAATACACAAGTTGATTGATTCCGTCAGATTAGCTATATGTTGTGTATTGTCAATGATTTGTACATAGGGTGGTAAGGCAATATCTTTAGCCGTTACATATCCAGGACCTCTAACACAAATAGATGCCTCACAAGTTCCATATAAATGACTTTTTAATACAATTTCTTTTAAATTCATTAAAATTTCATGGACTGATTCTTGAATACCCACTATGGTAGAATATTCATGTGACACTTTATCAGATTTTACGCGTGTGATACATGTTCCTTCTATTTCTCCAAGCAAAGTTCTTCGCATCGCAATTCCTATTGTGTCGGCTTGGCCTTTCATAAGTGGAGACAGAACAAAGCGCCCATAATAAAGACGTTTACTGTCTTTTATTGATTCAACACACTTCCATTGGCGTGTCCGAGTAGATACTGCTATTTTCTCTCGAACCATAGTAATATTAATTGATCATTGAATCATTTATTTCTCTTGTTTCTCTTGACAGCTCTTTAACGTACATTTCTATATTCGTCTTTTTTTGGGGGGTCTACATCCATTATGTGGCATAGGGGTTACATCCCGTATAAAAGTTAATAGTATACCACTTCTGCGAATAGCTCGCAGTGCTGCGTCTCTTCCGAGACCAGGACCCTTTATCATGACTTCTGCTCGCTGCATGCCTTGATCAACTACTGTACGAATAGCATTTCCTGCTGCGGTTTGAGCAGCAAAAGGCGTCCCTCTTTTCGTCCCCTTGAATCCACAAGTACCGGCAGAAGACCAAGAAACCACCCGCCCTCGTATATCTGTAATAGTGATAATGGTATTATTGAAACTGGCTTGAACATGAATAACCCCTTTTGGTATTCTACGCGCACTCCTACGCGACCCCATACGTCCATTTCTACGTGAACCGATTCGTGGTATAGCTTTTGCCATATTTTATCATTTCATAAATATAAGTCAGAGATCTATGGATATATCCATTTCATGTTACAAAGGATTCCTTATTTATTATCAGTTTCTTTTTAGTTCTTTAAGCGAGTCTGATTATCCCTGTCTTTGTTTATGTTTCGGATTGGAACAAATTACTATAAGTCGTCCCCTCCTACGGATTAATCGACACTTTTCACAAATTTTACGGACAGAAGCTCTTATTTTCATACTTGTTATTCCTTATTTTAAATTTGAATCCACTTCAGAATCTACTTCTTTGAAGACAAGAGTTTCTTGATAATTTTTCATATTGATTCCCTTATTCCACGATTAAGGGGTGTTCAAACCATAAAATTTGTGAATTCTTGTTGCGGAGTCGAAAAATTATACGATCCCAGGTTGAATCATAACAACTTACTTCAACTTTGACTCTATTGCGTTTTTTACAATTTCAAAGAATCCATTTTTGATACATTTTGTGTATAAGAAAGATTACCATATAGAACACAAAATTTCTCCGCCAATTCCTTGTAGTCTAGCCTCTCGGTCGGTCATTATACCTCGAGAAGTGGATAGAATTACAATTCCCATCCCACCTAAAATTCTAGGAATTCGTTGATAGTTAGAATAGATTCGTAGACCCGGTCGACTGATTCGGTTTAAATTGAAAAGGTTTCCGTAGGGCTTTTTTCGAGTCCTTTGGCGTCTCAGCGTTAAAACCAAAAAATTTTTATGCTTTTCGCGCTGTTTTCTCATATTTTCGATAAAACCTTCTCGTAAAAGTATTTTTACAAGATTTTCGGTACTATTAGTCGATGTTATTCGAACCACTCTTTTTTGATCCATATAAGCATTTCGTATAGAGGTTAATATCTCAGCAATAGTGTCTCTACCCATTATGCCTAAAAATTTTATTAACTCATTATTTGATATAATCAACATGCTTTTTTGTTTATGAATAATTTAAGGTATATGCGTGAGATACAATCTATCTCTTAATCTATATCTATTTTCTTTTTCAAATACCCTACTCTAAAAATTCTAAAAATAATTTTATAATACCTCGGGAGCTAAGGAAACTATTTTAGTAAAATTTAGTTTTCTTAATTCACGGGCGATTGCACCAAAAATTCGAGTTCCTCTTGGATTTCCTTCTTGATCAATAACAACTGCAGCATTGTCATCATATTGTATTATCATACCGTTGTCCCGTTTCAGTTCTTTACAAGTACGTACAATTACAGCTCTTACAACTTCTGATCTTTCTAGGGGCATATTTGGTACTGCGTCTTTGATCACAGCAATAATAATGTCACCAATATGAGCATATTGACGATTACTAGCGCCTATGATTCGAATACACATCAATTCTCGGGCCCCGCTGTTATCGGCTACATTTAAAAGGGTTTGAGGTTGAATCATACTATTTAAAAATTTTTTCTTTCAATGCAAAGGACAAAGAAAAAAAAAAGAAATATTTTTTGTCTAAAAAGAAAATTTTTTAAATTTTTCATAATGAAGAACCTTTTTGTTAGTTGTTCTTTTTATACTTTATCCCGAAATAATGAATTGAGTTCGTATAGGCATTTTGGACGCTGCTACTGAAATTGCTCGTCTAGCTATATTTTCCGTTACTCCATTCATTTCATAAAGTATTCGACCTGGTTTAACAACAGCTACCCAATATTCGGGCGATCCTTTACCCGAACCCATACGTGTTTCTGCGGGTCTTATTGTAACTGGTTTGTCTGGAAATATTCGTACCCATATTTTTCCACCACGACGTACATTTCGTGTCATTGCTCGTCGACCCGCTTCTATTTGTCTGGATGTGATCCAAGCGGGTTCAATCGCTTGAAGAGCATATTTACCGAAACAAATACGATTCCCCCGATAAGAAATTCCCTTCGTTCTTCCTCTATGTTGTTTACGGAATCTGGTTCTTTTTGGGTTATAGTTGATGTTTGTTTGTGAATTCCATCTCTACTACAGAACCAGACGTGAGAATTTCTTCTCATCTGGCTCCTCGCGAATAAAAGGATTCAAAAAAAGAAAATTTTCGCGGGCGGATATTTACTCTTTTGTTTAATTTTTAGACTTTTTTTGCACTTTCGAAGAATAGATCAATTCATCTGGGCTTCGTTCCGCCATCCCGACCAGTGAATCAGTAAGATTTCCTTTTCCATAGAATCTTTTGCATTCACAGCTTCCATCGTTCCCATCGCTTCTTAATTAATGCTTAGGTCTGAATTTTACAATGGAGCTCGTCATGGAAGTTGTTCTTGAGTCAATTTTCTAAGTCTTTATTGGCTCGAAGCTCTTGATTTTTTTGTTTTGCTCTAGGAAGAATAAGAGTCATTTACTTAAGATGAATCTTGATTCATGCTATATTACACTGCCCTTTATAATTTTAAAAATGACTTATCGACCTTACATTACTGGAACTCTATTTCATTATTTTTTTTCTCTCATCCTTCCGTTTATCTACATTTTTCTTGTATCTTTTTTTTTACAAAGATTTTTTCAGAAACAAAAAAGATTTCGGTCGCTACAAAGGTATGATCGTTATATTACATTTTGGCTGATTTTTTAAATTGAGATAATGTGAAGTGATGAGGTGGTTAGTATTTATCTACTTATTTATTCATACTAGGGGGCTGGGATAATCGTGTTTAATCCTAATTTAATCTTAACCCCAAAAAACCAACGAGTCACACACTAAGCATAGCAATTTAATCAAAAGGTCAGTCAAATTTTTATTTAACCCTATAAGAATTAATTGATGGTTTTGAAAAAAATAAAAAGAATGGAGGGGTTTAATTTTAAAAAGTAAGATTTTAGTATTCCTTGTCGATAAATATCCAAATTTTTATCCCCAACACACCATAGATAGTTCGAGCACTATAGGAACAATAATCAATTTTAGCTCCAATGGTTTGTAGGGGAACTCTGCCTTCTCGTATCCATTCAACGCGTGCAATCTCTTTTCCATCAATCCGACCTGAAATTTGAATTTGAATGCCTTTTGTATCTGCTTGTTCGGTTAATTCAATAGCCTTTTTCATTGCTTTTCGAAATGAAACCCTATTTTTTAATTGTTCGGCTAGAAATTCTGCAAGAATAGTGGGATTTCCATAAGGTTTTGAAATTTTTTTGATAACAACGTTAAGTTTACGATTCATACAATTTAATTCTTTTTCTAGGGTTGTCTGCAATTCTTCGACTCCTCGTGATCTACTTTCTAATAATAGCTTTGGGAATCCCATAAATATTATCACCTGGATCAGATCGATTCTTTTTTGAATCTCTATACGTGCAATTCCC